AAAAAGGTTTCCATTGTACTAAGCTAAGGACGGGAAGAAAGAAAGCGAGTGATCTGGTAATTCCTCATCCTCAAAGCAGTCCTTCCTGTAGTCTCAACAAATAAGTAATTATAGGAGTAAAGTGTTGATATAATTCGAAGAAGCAAACGACAATTTAATTTCAAGTTAATAAAGAAAAAAAGTAAAATAAGTATGTAATCTAAGGTACTTTTTTACATTTCTAGGATTAAACAAAAGGATTCGCAAATAAAAGTGCTAATGCCACAACCAGTCCATAAATTGTTAAAGCTTCCATAAAAGCTAGACTAAGCAATAAAGTACCTCGTATTTTACCCTCTGCTTCTGGTTGTCTCGCAATACCCTCTACAGCTTGGCCTGCAGCAGTACCTTGACCAACTCCGGGTCCAATAGAAGCAAGTCCTACAGCCAATCCAGCAGCAATAACGGAAGCGGCAGAAATCAGTGGATTCATGGTAAGTTCCTCGCACAAAAAAAAAAAAAAAATAAATGGTTAATGATACAATCAACCAATGAATTATTACTTAATTTTATCATTAAGTTTGATCATTAAGATCTATTGGGTCGGAGTAACTAAAAACTAATGATAATATTAATGAATCGTCAGAACTACTTCGATATCTCGTTTTTTGTTTCTACCCATGATGAAGTTTTTGTAAATCCATATACATATGGCTCTAGTTATTGCATTTCTTTCTTTCCAACCATTCTTTCATTCCATCCTTCGTTCTTTACTCTTCTATATCCTTGAGTTCATCTGTTTTTTCATCCAATCCACAATCACAAATGAAACAGAAGAAAGGACTTGACTTATCTTGTAATCCATCTAATCTAAATGCAGTAAACTGCAATCAAATCAATATATGCAATCATCAATATATGCAATGGATATCAATATGATCGATATCAACGATATCAATATATCAATATAACGATATCAATATGTATATCAATACATATATATATATATTTTTTATTTATTTTGCTATATATATTGCTATCTATATATATTGCTATATATATATATTACATATATATAGCATATAGTTAGATATATATATAGTTAGTTAGTATATAGGTAAGGCATAAGGACTTCTATTTATATATAGATAGGACTATATAACTAGTGAATATCTAATATTACATATACATATTACATATACATTTCTTTCTTCCATAACGTAAACTGGCCACATTTTATATTGAATCGGATTATAGAATCATTCCTCGAAACCCACACAAAAAGTGGCTGGACTTATAAACATTACATACATCTAGTGTGACCTCCCCAACCCATCCTTTTTTTTTTACAATTCCGTAATATCGTTCATCTTCTCTCCTACGACTCTAGGTCATATATTCATACGTATTTATATCTATTATGTTCTCCAACCAAGCAGATTATCTTGAACCATGCATGAATTGGGATAAGCTAAAAAAAAAAGACTATTTTGAAAACTAGTCAATGATGACCCTCCATGGATTCACCTATATAAGCCGCGGCTAACGTTGCAAAAATAAGAGCTTGAATACCACTTGTAAATAATCCAAGAAACATGACAGGTATAGGAACTACTGAAGGGACTAAAGAAACAAGAACAACAACTACTAATTCATCAGCCAATATATTCCCGAAAAGTCGAAAACTAAGAGATAAGGGTTTTGTGAAATCTTCTAGGATGTTAATTGGTAAAAGTATTGGAGTTGGTTTGATGTATTTCTCGAAATAACCCAACCCTTTTTTGGTAAGACCTGCATAAAAATATGCCACTGACGTGGGTAAAGCTAAAGCAACAGTAGTATTTATATCATTCGTGGGCGCAGCTAACTCCCCATGAGGTAACTGTATGATTTTCCAAGGTAAAAGGGCACCTGACCAATTAGAAACAAAAATAAATAGGAACATAGTTCCAATAAAAGGAACCCAAGGTCCATATTCTTCTCCAATCTGGGTTTTGCTCAAGTCTCGAATAAATTCAAGGACATATTCAAAGAAATTCTGACCGTCGGTCGGAATGGTTTGTGGATTCCGAACAGCTATGATGGCTGAACCTAACAAGATAGCAATTACGACCCAAGAAGTGATAAGTACTTGGGCATGGATTTGTAAACCTCCTATTTGCCAATAGAAATGTTGGCCTACTTCTACACCCGATATATCGTATAACCCCTTGAGTGTTTTAATGTAACATGGTATAACATTCATATTGTCCTCTGATAGAAATTGAACTTCAAAAAAGGAATTAGTTTGATTCAACCATTTCTTTCTCAACTCACCAACTTGAATCATTAATCATATATTTAGGATACCAAGAAATCACATAACATCATAATATATATCAATATCCCCAGTTCTTTTTTTTTATCTATTTTTAAAAATTCAAAAAAAAGTAACCGATCCAATAAATCTATGGAGTTGCCCAATAATTAACATTAACTAATTTTATTATTCTTAATCTTAATCATAATCAACGATTTCTTATATAGCTAGAACGACCTTCACAAATTGCGGATACTAATTTGTTAAGAATCAATCGAATTGAAGCTATAGCGTCATCGTTGGCTGGAATCGAAATATCTGCAAGATCTGGGTCACAATTTGTATCGATTAAACAAATCGTTGGAATCCCCAAAATGGCACATTCTCGAAGAGCCGTATATTCTTCTTGCTGATCAACGATGATCACAATATCAGGCAATCCCGTCATATATTTGATCCCACCGAGATATGTTTGCAAGGTAGATAATTTTCTCTTCAACATTGCTGCATCTCTTTTGGGGAGACGGTTGAGTTTCCCCATCTTTTCTTCTGCTCTTAAGTCCCTGAACTTATAAAGTCTCGTTTCCGTAGTGGACCAATTCGTTAACATACCACCGAGCCATTTTTGATTAATAAAATGAGACCGAGCCCTTATTGCAGCTGATGCTACTGAATCCGATGCTTTATTTTTGGTACCGACGATTAAGAAGTTTTTTCCCCTACTTGCTGCATCAAAAACTAAATCACAGGCTTCTGATAAAAAACGAGCAGTTCTAGCGAGATTTGTAATATGAATACCTTTACGCTTTGCAGAAATGTAAGGGGCCATTCTAGGATTCCATTTCTTAGTACCATGACCAAAATGAACTCCTGCTTCCATCATCTCTTCCAAATTGATGTTCCAATATCTTCTTGTCATTTTTTCCCACACTTCCTTTTTGTTTTTTCTTTTTCGTATTATTAACAAAGAGACGAGGTACCTTGAAATAAATAATTGTTCCGATGGAACCTTCTACCGGGGATTGACCATTGATACACGGCACAAACCATAATTTTTTTTAATTACTTATTTTATTTATTACCAAATCAATAATCAGACCAGTATAGTTAAAAGATAATTAAAGTGAAAATGAATCCGCTCTTAGGAATCATTAAATCGCATAAATGATTGTTCTGATGTCTCATGTAAATTTGTCTCATGGAAATTGTTTGTCGCGTAAGAACAAAATAATTCTCTATGGTGTAACAAAATATCTCTCATTTCCAACTCGAATAGATTTTTTCTTTTGATTTCCAAATAAATGTTTTTGTCTTGCCTTGAACGGTGCACAAATTTTTGGAATCCGGTACCAACAGGTATAATCCCCCCCAGAACAACGTTCTCTTTCAGGCCTTTCAACCAATCAATACGACCTCGTAGAGCAGCTTTTGCTAAAACTCGAGCGGTTTCTTGAAAACTTGCTTCGGATATGAAACTTTGAGTATTCAGAGACGCTCTTGTTATTCCCAATGAGATTGCCCGATAACAGATTGATTCGTCCAAAGCGCGCCCTGCTCGTTCTGCTCGCAACAATCCGATTAATTCTCCAGGTGAAAAAACATTAGACATTCCATCTTCTGAAACCAACACTTTTGATGTTACTTGACGTACAATAATCTCTATATGTCTATTATGGATCTGTACCCCCTGGGATCGATAAACCTTTTGGATCTTATTAACCAAAGAGATACGACTTTGGGCTATGGTTAGCTCAGCTCCAATCAAAAACCCCCAGGGGATCCCAAGAATTCTTGGTATACACTCGTTCCAACCTTCAACTCTCCTTTCGAGGTTCATCGATATTGAATCAATCGAACGCACTTCTAAGATTTGTTCTACTTTTGGAAGACCTTGCGTTATGTCACCAGATCTCGATTTTTCATATATAAATGTAACTAATGTATCTCCTTCGTAAAGGATTTTCCCATAATGACCATGAACAGTTGCTCCAGGAGTAGCCAAATAAGACTTAGCCGATCTTATAACTAAAAAGTCGACATTAACAATTAAAATTTGACCAGATTTTTTTACGTGTGGTTCGTATTTAAATAGACATACATTTTCACAAATAAATTGTCCAAGGCTAATTTTGATCGATGTCTCTTCACAATAATCATGATGGAGAAAGCACCAATTCAAATGGAATGGGTTCAAAACGATGTTACTGCATAGATCGGGATTATAAATCCTCCTATTTTCATCTATTAAACAGTATTTAAGTACTTGAAGTACTTGGAAAATCTGTTTCAAATTGTCAAGTAGCAAATATTTCTTTAACACGATCTGATTATGAGTTATTAAATGGTAAGATGAATAAAAATTCGATATTTTAGGTACAATAGCGCCTAAGGGACCTAAATAATCCCTAATTGGAATTAGGGGATCCGATTCTTTTGTCACATTGTTATATTTCGAACTATTGAATGGACCAATTCGAGAACAATTGGATGATGACAAAATTAGCAAAGATTGGCATTCCTTATTTCGATTCAACAACATACCAATAGTTCCTTGATGTTGGCTAAGTGATTGAATCTTCGCCTTGGAATAAAAAGGATTGATATTGGTGCAATCTAATCCATTATCGGGAATCAATCCGGAACTTGCCCTATCATACCTTTTTCCGGTATACGAAATAGTGGACTTGACTAACTCAATTCTTATGAAATCGCGAATTAGATC